GATCCCTCTTCCATTCTGCTTTTTCATTCATTAAACAATTCCCTTTGTCGTGTCAAGGTCTTTTAGATAGAATCCCCCCTAGTTGCGGAAGAACTATTGGGTAGGAGAACTAGGGGAATGAGAATTCCAGCTACCAACTAGATGGATAGATAGCCGCCGAATAGATAGCTACCACATGATGGAATGGAGAACCACCAAATGCCACTATAAAATGAAAGTTCTTTTGATAGTGAGCCACCAACCGATATGACGGAAACCGGAAGGGCTTGGAGCAGGCCACCCTACTACGAGGAAGGATTCTTCCATCCGCTTTCACTGATGCGCTTCTGGACCACCGACTGCTCCTACTACTAAGGCCATATCTTCGACGTACCTATTGTCCACCCGCGACGTCCACTCCTATGCCATGGCAGCTATACCTACGCATGCTACTCGACCGCGGAAAGAAATCCGGAATTCCATTGTTCTTCCCATCCCTCTTTCACTATTCTGCAGAACCAAATCAAATTTCGCACCCGAGTGAGGGGCAGGGTGGGGCAGCTGGAGGTAATGGAGGAATGATTGACTTCGGACACTGAATTTCCACCAATGGCCTTAGAAATTTAGATCTGATGGGCGCTCTGGAGGCTCGGGTTTCATTCAAAGGAAACTTTAAAGAATCTCAGTCTCAACTCCTTGGCTTGACAGATTAAGTGACTCTACCGCACTCTACCGGTAGTGGGATCGGACCACAGTCCCTTGGTTCTAGAAAGTCCGGTCGGATCAAGACCAAAGTATGCTCCTTTCAGACGTCGAACTTATGTGGTCATCCCAACTCCAGAGACTCTGTTTCGGACTGGTGGAATGCTGATCCCAGAGGCTCTTGCTTGGGTCGAAAAGAATGAAAGGTTTGTTAAGGACTACAAGGCTTAAAGAATTGGCTTTCCTCGATACGCTCTTTAGAACATATATGGTACCCCGAATCCATCCTTGTGCTTCGGCGAGAACCGACATTTTTTCTTTCTTCCATTCCGGTGGTCGAGGAGACCGCGGGAGCGCGTGCGTAGGTGGCGAGGTAGGAGGATTAGGGAGATGTCTAAATATATTCATTTCCGGGATGGAAACTCACTGCGAGAATCTAGAGAATTCGGTCGGGCTCCTCGTTCACCATATCCCTCGATCGGAAAGCCTTGTGGCTGCCTGCATCTACTACTCATTCCTGTCACCTAAGATCGTTGAATCTCTGCATCTATCGGAATACGGCTCAGGTTGGGGACTTTACCGCCTCCCCTCCTCTGAAGTCCTGCCTAGCGTAGTGGGATAAGGGACCGTGGATCCAATTCCCGTAGCTGCGACCGGTAGCCAGTAGGGAGAAGGGTGCTTCCTCTCCTTGCGGGGGACGAAGCCGGGGATTCTCAGAATCGTCGCACAGTAGAGGGATGCTAATTGTCTTCACCGGCTACTGGGGAAATAGAACTAAGCGAATGGACTAATCATGCAGGCTTAGACTAGATTCAGGTAATCAGAAACTTTGATCCCGATTGCACACGGAACGAGGACGGGAACTCATCGCAATTCCACTTCTGAAAGTGCAAGTCCAGTTTTCTCTTTTTATGAAAGTGAAAGTCAGGTTAGCCTCTTCTTGAAATTCCAAAGATGCTCTAAAAAAAAAGTGAAACATTTTCTTTTCCCCTACGGCTTCTCGCGGTCAGGCAAGCGTGGCAGAGCGTAGCATGTATCCAGCCATCCGAACTACTTACTGAGGGGCAAGCACCAACGAATTACTCACTTCATTCACAGCGCGGGGGAGAGACAGAGAGGGGTCAGTAATAACTCACAGCCGGGGTAAAAAGGTCCTACTTCCTTACTCACTCAAGTCATTGCTTTGACCTGGGACGAAAAAAGCGTTTTTGGGCACAAGCGGGGAGCCAGAGACAATTAACGGCAGGGGTACAAACTCATACTCCCACCTAGCTGAACAACCAACGCCCGAAAAATCCAACGAATAGAATAGTCATAACGCATACGGAAACGCAACCACTGGTTTAGTATGAACATGATTCTTACCCGCCCGCATCATTGGCGAAAAGATCACTGGCAGACACACTACTTCCCGACCGTGGTTCCTTCCTCCAGCCAGTTAGATACTCCTTCAACAAAGAAGAAACGTATAAAGAGCCCTGGTATACTCGTTCACCCAGCTGGTATTCGTAGACCAACATCATCTCTTTTTATTTGAACTCCTCACCGTTCCGATACATACAAGAGTGAGTTCGTTATTACAGTAGCTTCATTTGAACGTCATGTGTGTTTTTTTTTCCGAGTGCGTACGACGCAAGGGCGACTTTGAGAAATTCGTGGCGTCGCTACGACTTTGTAAAGTGCGTAGCGATATTCCAAACGTCGCTGCTACTTTTTGGAGTGCGCCCGCTTTATTCTTCTGCAAATTTTTTCTGGATTTCACCTTCTTCGCTGTTACCTGCTGTTACTTCTTTTCTGTCTATCCACTGACGCAGGAAAGATTCGGGAAAAGCTCTTGCACGGGTTTTCTCGACTCTGATTTGCACACGTCCCATTCGTTAAGTACCAGAAAGGCCGGTTGAGGACAGAAATGCTATGCTATATTGCGGCGGCCGATCCGAGGTTCCTGCTGGGAACAACACCTTGCTAGTACCATTGACGTTACCTCGCCTTGTGTAGGCCACAGATCTGAGTCGGCAAGCGTACCCATCTGAAGTTGGAGACCCATTTTACCGGTTCCTTTTCAAAATCTTAGAACCAAGACCAGGCTTCTTTTCTAAAAGTATAAGGTGAATCGCGCCTAGCCAAAAGCGCTTGGACAATTCCATTTTTGAGGAAGAAATTGACATGGCAGAAGAGGAGCTGCATGCTTCGAGTCTATGGATTCCATGAATGACCAGTTGGCTCAAATGAAGGCAGAAATGGATGCCATGCAAAGAGAATTTTGAGCCCTTTTTTTTCTGAGCATGCAAGCCAAGCAGCCCCCAGGGCTGGTCCATCTACATCTTGACCATCTGTGGCTAAGCCAAAGATGTCAAGGCATGTCGAGATAGAAGAAAGTTAGGATGACGAACCCCCGACTGTTCGAATAAACCCTCTCTTCCGTGAAAAGTCCGGGAGAGGAGAAAGCTCCAGAATTCCGAGAGAGAGTGGCGCGTCTAGGGGTTATGCTAGGGAACCAGAGCCCGATCAACCAAGGGCATCTGAATCTAGACCAAAAACGGCAAGACCTTCATTCAACCTGCCCGAAACTGACGAAGACGATTCTGAATTCTGCTATACCTAGCTGGAGCAGAAAGTGAAGTGTATTCAGACCTGTTATGGAAGACGTACAGAATCTCGACCTCGATCCCAGACAAGAATGCCTAGAGAGGACAGACCGCCCAGACGAGCTGTGAGAAATCCCGAGCCTTGGGAGACATTACCTTCTTCCATCTCATCCTCTTCATCTTAAAAACTCGGCGAGTGGCCGTTATCTATCGTTACCTCATCCTACAGATCAATCTCCATCTCCTCTTGAAGTGGGGCAGAACTTCCTGGATCCCCGTCCTCTTGCAATAACGCGGCCTTTATGAATGATTGATGCAAAGGCGTCGGAGGCGGCCCTGAAATAGAATAAGATTGATTGTCTGCCCAGTTCATTTTCGGCATGGGATGGTAGAATTCCCGGCTATAGCCCTTTGTCTTGCTTCAAAACGATTGACACCGGCGGCTCAGACGAATAAGACTACCGAGTTGCTTTCGGGGTTCCATCCATCTGCTCTTTCAACATTTGCTCTTCCTCATCAAATAGCGATAAGAGGGAGAAGACCCCTTCCTTCGAGGGAAAATGCCTCTTCTTTTAGGTTTCCCTTCATTTTTTTCGCGGGTGGCCCTGCCCTGATTAGATCTCGGTTGCAGCATCAAATTTGCCCTTCTTCTTCCTTATCGTCGAGATTTTCTAGAGTCAAGGTTTCTCGCTCTCCATCCTCTTGGTCATCTTGCGACGCAGTCCTTTTGAAGGATTCGCATAAGGGCGATGGAGGCGGACCTGGAATGTGCCTCTAACTCCATTCATTTGGAATCTTATTTAATGGAATTTGGCGTATTTTATTTTCCCTTCAAAAACTTTCTTTTAGGGTGACTGGCTCGGTCATGCCGATATGTTCTTATCCAAGCCCTTTCTTTGCTTCGTATCCCTAGCCCTACATGATTTGCCATCCTTTTGAAAGCTCTTTATAAATTGTGCCCCCATGTTATTATGAATCTTAGAGGCACACGACCTTCTCCCTCTCCAACACGGTCGAGTAGCTTCGCTTCCTTGGCTTCGTGCATGTATCCATAGGGATATCTAGAACAGATACGTATGCGTCCCCTCTAGACCCCGAAGACGAACACCTTGGGTCGGGCTGCTGAATATCTTCTCAAAATATGATAAGAATCTGTTCGGACGGGAGATCATCCGGCTCAGTTTCTTCCAGCTTGGGCAGAACATCTGAGGTAATTGTGATGACTTGACCGCACGAATTTCAGACATTGATGAAATGTGGACGCGACGGCCCCCACATCGTGTAGCCATGGCCTCCCTAGCAACATGTTGAAGGACGGGTCAATGTCCAATGGAACTCCATCTCGTGGACGGCAGGCCCGGTTTTCAGCTTCATTTGGGCAGTGCCGATCACATCCCTTTTTGAGTTGTCATAGGCCCTCACTCCGATCGAAGATGGTTTGAACTGAAGACCAATTAGTCTATATTTTCATCATTTTTTCCTTCTCAAGACTGAAAGGCAAGATTCAATACGAAATCGATCTTAAAGGAAGGACTTTTTTGATTGATCTGAAATAGATAAAGAGGGGAAGAGATGAACCAAATTCGTGCAAGATAAGTAACAGTGTAGACGCGATCTTAAAGGGAGGTCGAGCTGGAACTTGCTTGTCTTTGCCATGGACAAGAGCACGATCTGATCCACCTCCTTTTTCAGAGCCCGGCAATGGCTTTCCCAAAATCATGAAAAAAGGTTAGGTGAGACAAGAACAATAGAGAAGTTTAAGCTTTTCTTTTATAACCTATAAACCCGGTTTGACGCACAACCCACACTTCTAAGCACATGAGGAAACCATTAGGCTTGCCAACGTGCCAATGGATCCCATCATCTTCTCCAACTTCTAATCTCAATCCCTAGACTTTAGGTCAAACTTTCTCCTTTCCGGTTCATAAAGTGAAAGCTCATCTTACGCTTCTGGAATCATTCGGCGAAAGAAGAACCTGAACTCTGCTTGCTGTATCACTCCAGGCCGGGTCGCATAGTCCCCTACGTTGGGGTCCTCGCTTCTCCAGACATTTACTATGTTAATGTTATGTTCCTGGTTTAATAGCTGCTTTTGCCACGTGATGCTTTCGTTCTCTTCTGGGCTCAACCTAGTCTCTACTTTAGTGTTGGTTTTTTTTTTGAACAGGTTGTATGTCCTTCTCCCTGCGTTTTGGTTCTTTTCCTCTTCTTTTTGGAGATGAGGTTTCTTCAACGGTATTATTGCGAAGTCCAATATTGAGAGAGAAGGTAGCTGCTTTTCGTCTATTTCTTGGAACCTGTAGCTTTGCCAATCTCTCCTCATATTGAATAAGATTGCCAATCGATCGTATTGCTTATTTTCGATTTCTTTTACTAATCTTACTGGCTTACACTCAAGGCACTGCCCGTTCTTGGTGTAAAAAATGCCATCAATCAGTAAAAAAAGTTTCTGAAGTCTTTCTATCCAGGGCGAACCCCATGTATTTGTCCATCCTTTTTTTTTCCAGCTTCTTTTTTCTGGATCGAGCTGGTTTTGAATGAAATATCCTTCGCAATCCTGATAGTTAAGGGTAAGATCATTGGGTGTCGTACTAAAGAAAAAGAAGGCAAAGGGCGAACTAGTGGGATCTGAAGCAATAGAAGGGTAGAGCAATCAGTGGGACTTTGAAACGGAAGGAACGCAGACGACCCTGGCAGCGATCATCCAACCTAAGGTGCCAGCCAGGTCCGGGGTCGAAACACCCATCTGCGTCTTCCTTCTGTTCATCTCCCTGCCAGGTCCGAATCTCTATCATTTGTATCCCCGTCAGCCGGTGAGAGCTCTACAGCCAATACTGGGCCAAGAAGGAAGGGATATCAGCCCCCCTACTAATAAGGCCATTCATCTCTATCTATGGATTCACCAGGCGTTTATTTACCCCCGTTCCCTTTGTTCCGTTCCCCCGAACCCAGAAGGGGAATACCAACCAGGATCTCTACCAATTTATTCTCCAATAACGGCGCGGCGGGATAAGCGGATAGAAGGCGTTCAATGGTCAATCAACTCATCTCTTCCCAGGTCTTATCAATCAATTGATTGAGATCGATCCGAATCAGCAACGGCAAACAGGCATCCATATTATGTATGTCAATATGAACTTCGATGGATTGATTTGTTGGTGCTGCCTCAGCATGGGAACAAGGAAAAGGACTGGTTGTTCAAGCTACGAAGTCCGGTGAATCGCGGGAGGAGATGCTTCTTCAAGTGCTGTTGGTGAGGGAAAGCCATTTGAATTAGATCAGTCGACCCGCTAGCCAAAACAAGGAGATTTGGCCGCCGGGCCCAGATAAAGGTGTTCCGGTCACAAGGGCTTCACATCGAACGGGGACGGGACAGATAGAGGCAGAGGTGGCTGGCCGGGATTTAGATGCATAAATAGAAGGGAAGCAGTGGCCAGAGAAAGAGAATCATTTGGAGAGCCAGGAGAGGGTGCAGAAGAGGCAGTTGAATACCGGTACTTGCACTCCTGCCGAGGGGCGGTCAGGGAAAGCTGTTGAGTAGATACCAGCCGCTTCTGAGCTCGCCCAGCTGGTTCGCCTTTGGTTCCGCGGTTCGTTGATCCAGTGGTTTGCATACGCACCAGCAATAGAGCGCGGTTGACTGGGTGGAACCAATCGATCCGATCCATCGAAAGTCAGGGCATGACCATTACGAGTTAGTCGCCCCTCTAAGGGATTCCTTCCTGTTCCAGCTACTGCAGTTGCATATCCCGATGCTTAGGCCCGGGTTGGGTGGGAATAAGAAGGAGAATCAATTCTGGCTTAGTTTCTGCAGATTCAGTGCCATGGTCGGAGGGAGAGCCACCGGCAAGTTATGGATCGAGTCGGCTAATAATTGGAGGGAGCGGGGGCATGGACTACATGGGGCATCGCCCACGGGGTCAAAGGCTTCCTATTCAACGGATTCGGATTATTCGACTTTAGATGCTTCGGATGCTTCCTCGGCCGTGCAGTACGTACTTCTGTTTGGAGATTCTGTTCCTTACTTAGCTAGGACTTTGAGTGACTAGAGTAGCCCCTCTGTATCCGAAGGCGCCTTTTTGTTTATGCGCCTGAAACGGCTTCAGATTTGGCTTATAGTTAAGCGTATCTTTCTTCGGAATTATACTGAACGGGTCGATCCATTTCATTAGTGAAATTGTGTTATTTACTGATTATCCCCTATATACGATAAAAAAACAGAAATTGATACCACAAAGAAGTGGTTTTCCTCTTTCACAATTGGTGACTACAACGAAAAAATGAGTTGAAGCTTAGCGTTCAACCGTAACCTCTATTCCTGACTTTATTGCCTTCAGTGCACTTATAAAGTCTCTAATAGTTGAAGCTTACCCTTCGTTAAACAAACCCCTAACCTCTTCCTTCCTGTATTGCTTGTCTTGATTCTCCTAGTTACTTATCCACTTAACTCCGCTATCAAACTAGGGATATTTGAACTAAGCCGAATCTGTGGAGCGAGGACTGCTAACCCGACTCTGTTAATCTGTTACTAAGCCGAATCTGTGGACTGAGTCGTGCACTCTGTCTTGTCTTGAAAGAGGAACTCCCAATTACAAATCCACATATATACCTATTCCACTTTCCTGCAATAAAGACTCTATGAATCTGATAGCATATGGGGCTTTGACCATAGTAGCTACTTACTCATAACTCCCTCTAACGCAGGGAAGTAATCCAATCCCGAAAACGAAACTATAGTCGTTCACAAGACACTTGTTAGACGGTTTACAAAGCACCGTGCTTTCTCGAAAGATTCATTCATGCAGGCAAGTTCCTGAACCGAGCTCACTGCCTTCTTCGCTTAGGAGTGCCCTATTGCTCTTTAGTATCGAATCTGTTCCTTCCCTACCTCCCTTTGCTTGGCTATTCGTCTTTAGCGCGCGCTCTTGCTTACCTTGCCCGAGCTTAAGCGAAGCGATCTGTCTTTCCGCTTTAAGATAGATTTTCCCGCTGAATTCAAGTAATGAAATTGCCCAGTTAAATAGCATTAGAAGCAGTTTCCCTCTTAACGAGGGATGGTTACACTGTCCTTCCCGACTCTTTGAGTCGATGACTAGTAACGGAACTCCTAACTTTGGACAGAGAGTGATTGCCGACTTTAGGTGTTGATACCGACTCTGTTGACTTCACTCTTGACAGCTTGTTCTCTTTTTAGAGTCACTCACACTCACAACTCTTATTGAACACTCCTAGCTATAAGGCGAGAGAGTGACTAGGCCGAAAAGATGGAGCAAGGGAGTACCTATGAACGAAGAACTGGTAACTAACCTCTTGACTAACGGCTTGCCTTCGTTAGAAGGAAAGAAAGCTTATCCGCGCAATCAACGTGTATCGTTTACTTTGCTTTAATGAATGCTTAAATCCCTACTTCCACAGCGGAACATGGGTGATTCTCCGTTCCTCATTAGAGTTCGGAAATTGCCCAGAATCATTGCATTCATTATAATAAGTTGAGCTCTTCACAATGCTTAGTCTATGATTCAATTACCAGTCCTGAACTCAATTACCAATCGTTCAGTCGTTTACCTCAGACTAGCTACTAGTTAGAAGTCCACTCTTATACCTTTGATAGAGCTTTCCTCACTCGTTACTCACTCCTCACATAAGGGGAACTCCTAACATTCCCTCTGAAACAAGAGGGAAGGTAGATTGTGACTAAGCCGAAGCTTCGATACCGTAGACTGACAACGTAACTTGAATACCTTTCATTGCCTATTTTTCTTGTCAACTACAGACTTTCAATCTGTCTTAATGAATGCAGTGATGCTCTTAGCGCCCTTGCGCGCAACGAACAAGCAAGGAGCAAGAAAACGAGCAAGAAAACGGCTGCGCTAACGCAGCAAGAAAACGGATGCGCTAACGCAGCAAGAAAACGGATGCGCTAACGCAGCAAGAAAACGGCTGCGCTAACGCAGCAAGAAAACGGATGCGCTAACGCTATTACCTGTATTGAGCTTTCGCGGATTACTAAGTAATACTAAGTATTGGCGCTCGTCCGTTGCTTGTTCCGTATTGAGCTTTCGCGGATTACTAAGTAATACTAAGTATTGGCGCCATTACTTAGTAATACTTAGTATTACCTTGCTTGTTCCTGTATTGAGCTTTCGCGGATTACTAAGTAATACTAAGTATTGGCGCTCGTCCGTTGCTTGTTCCCTTCCCTTATAGTGGCTTTCGCGGATTACTAAGTAATACTAAGTATTGGCGCTCGTCCGTTGCTTGTTCCTGTATTGAGCTTTCGCGGATTACTAAGTAAGACCATTACCATTACCATTACTCAGTAATACTAAGTATTAATACTAAGTATTAATACTAAGTCTTTATTGGCGCCATTACTTAGTAATACTTAGTATTACCTTGCTTGTTGGCTAACGAACAAGCAAAAGCCCAGAAAATACTGAGTATTACTGAGTAATGTAGGGCAGCAAGAAAACGAAGAAGCATAAGCAATAAGTTCTGTTAGGTTCTTAGTAAGTAGGGCCTCGGGAGGGATGGTTGAGCTCACTTCCTCTTTCCGGCCCTCTTGGGCTGAGGAGGGCAGAGCAAGCGAAGGGAATGGATAGAAATGGTGCTTTGGAGCCACAGACAGATTCGATTCCCTTTCTGTCCCTTCGAGTCTGGGGATCAACAACTACTTATATAAGGTATACCACCATCGGCAACTGATTCAACTCTTGGTCACATTCAACCATCAAGAAAGATTTAACAAGAAAGCATCAATCGGATTGGATTCATTGAACTTAAAAAGCATTTCGACATAAAGCATTTTCCCTCGAGCTGAAACAATTGATGAATTACCCGAGGCTTTCCCAGTTCCAGTTTCGCTAACACGAGGAAAGTCTGTCTTTTAGGCTTTATTATCATATATATCATATATATATATAATATGACTCTTTCATTTTTTGATTGTTTTTTGTTATTGTCTGTCTTCTTCTTTAAAACCTGAAACTCTTCCTTATAGTCTACCTATGCAACTCTTTTGAAGTGAAGCAGGCTTCAAAGCTAAAAGCAGCCATTTATATTATATTATATACGTTACCACCTTTGGAGGGCGGGGAGTCCACAAGAGTTTGATCTTCGGTGCCGGCTCTTGTCTCGGCTCTTTCTCGGACTCCTCTAGCTTCGGTGAAGAATCACAACCACTCGTGGATGCGATGAGAAAAGAACTTTCGGAAAAGGCTTGCTTGAAAACCATAGATAGGCAACTACCTTCCGAGCTTAACTAATGAGCTCTACTAATGGGCGTACCTGACGAGCTTATTGACGACTTGAACTTAACTCGGTACCTGTGTTCTCTCCCGTAACTGAACTAGCGGTGTACTTTCTCTGATCAGCCTAGCTACCGGCACAAGAGAAAAAAAACCCCGACCCAACGAGCGAAGTCGCCGAAGCGAGACTAAAAGGAAAGTGAAGTTCAAGTCCAGGTCTAATGGATAAAGCTCGTGTATCTGTTCCAAAGCAAAGTCAAGTTTCCTAAAAGCCCCTCTTCTCCCGTTCGAGTGGCGTGGAGCTCTTCCTTCTCCGTTTCCTGTCCTGATTCGGACATTAACCCGTAACCCGCCGCTCTTTCTTGCTTTCTCCTTTGAAGGAACTCCTCCCCCTGAAATGCTCTAAGCTGTACGTCAAGTGATTGATGTCATTCCCCTGACTCCTGTCCCTGAAGGCATTCCGTTAATGAAGGCTAGTCATCTATCAAGAGAATGGGAGACCTACTACAACTAATTTGACTTGACTTTTTTGAATATTAAAACCAAGGAGCCTAAGCCTAATTCGGATCAGCCTAGAAGTGAGAAGTGGAGGAGTCCTTTCCCGGTCTATAGAATAGTCAGCTTAAGGCCCAGAGTCGGCCAGTCAGTGGCACCGGGCTTTATTTTCTTGAATTAGACTTGACACTTGAATGAAATGTCCGCTTGCTTTATTAGCTGCTGTGTTAGAGAATATTTTTCTAACTACTATTACTATGTAATAGCGGAACCTACCCTTCCTTTTGCATTGGAAGAGCAGTCCCCAAATAGTTTCCGAAGACGTTCGGAAATTGCTTATTTCTAAATTTTTATGTGCTTTCCGATGTTAGAAGTCTGTTTTTCCTTACTAGCCTAGCTGTTGTCCGTATGGAATGGACAAGTTTGCTTTGACTGACTTTTGCCTCTCAAGCAGAGAAAGGTGCGCCAAGGGATGGGATGCTCCTTTTTATAAAAAATCAAAAGAAAAAAGAAAAGACAGAATAGTCAGAAAGGGTTGTTTTCAATCATCGACATAGGCACCACGGATTCGTTCAGTGACAGTCAAAGAAAGGAGTTCAACCCCAGTGTCCCCCCTCTTTCCTCTGAAATAGGCTGAATCTTCTAGCTACTCTGGGATTCCCCCTTGCCGGGAGAACTTTGCTTACTTGTATGTCGATGATTGAAAACAACCCTTTCTGACTATTCTGTCTTTTCTTTTTTGACGGGGAGCTTTGGAGCTAGACTAGTTCTAGTTACAGAAAGGAAAGTCACGAAAATATCATAACATAACAATCAGACAGGTGGGATCACTATGTGGGGAACTTTCATTTCAAACCTTCAATTCAATTAGATTAGAATTCAGAAAAGCTCCCTACCTAGTTCTCTTCTACATACAAAAGTAAGTAAAAGCGCAACTACTGGCAACTAGCTCTGAAGTTTAGGGGCGAAGCAGTTCATATTATTAGTCGAGGTTCCACTTAAATTACATCTAAGCCTTCCCTCAACTGTAAAACTATGGTCTTTTTTGGCTTTATTGCTTTCAACACTTACAAGTGCAAACCCGGACTAGCTTGATCACTGGCTTCCGAACCGATTCCCTACCAGACTTGTTTCCTTTCCAGCTTATTTTATTTGAAGCGTACCCCTGTTTTTCCTTTTCCACTGATGAATAACCGCTCCATGAGGAGCTTCCTCCGAGCGTTCCCCTTCGAGAGCTAACAACAGCGGATAAGAGAACTGCTTCTTTCAGAAGACTTGTTCGCAGCTAATGATTCTGTCCTACTTGACTTTTTGATGCTTGATCCGAATCTCGTTCACTCTGTGAGATAATGGATCTAACGTTGCAGAGAGATATATCACGCCTAAAAGCTGCCATTTCTATTCAATACGATATCACCTTCCTTCCCACTTGAAATTGATTCAACAAAAGCTTCTGGGAAGCCCTTTCTATTATTAGTAGGGGCATTAAGTGAGATATCAATTCCCTGTCTTCAAGTGAGATAGAAACCTATTCCCTTTATGACTTAAAGCTGACCTCCGCATTTGGATTCCTATTAAGGGCAAGAGTGAGACTTGTCTATTCCTACTAAAGGAAAGAGAAGAAGAAGAAAGAGTTCAAGAAGGGAAAAGCCAGAGCGCCTCCATGAGTTCATGCTTCCGAGGTCGTAAGGGAAAGAAGCCTTCAGGTCCCGCACTCTGGTACCTGACCTGTAACCTTGTTAGATGCGAAGCATGCTCCTCTCTCTGCCCTTGAAGCTCGCTCTTCGACCCAACTCGGCTATTCTCCCTCTGTCTACGCTGGGAAAAGGGCTGCCAGAGTGAGGGCTTTGTCTCTTTCTGTTTGATGGAGGAAGTTGGATAGCTTTCTAGAGAATCTTCCTTGCCCGGAACTACCTGAAGCGGTTCTCTGCGGTGCTGGTCTCGGCTCTTTCTCGGCTCTCCTCTGCTTGAACTGTGCCCTGGTTTTTTTATATCTCAAGGTGCTTGCCCACCTTACAACAAAGGGCTCGGAACAGTACAGCGCTTGACGGAAAGAAAAGAGTTTTCTCTGCGACACACTATGATCTGCTTGAACTGACTGGCCCTAAAATAAAAGATAGTCCTTGCCCGGAAACAAGAACTGTCTTTTCCTGAAGAGGTCAAAGCAAAAACTATAAGCAAAGTTGCCTTCCGGGCAAAACTGACGAACCTACCTCTTTCTACGAGCGCTGGAACTTGAGTACCGAAACTGAACGACTTCTTCGAGTGCCGGCTCTCTTAGGTGACGCCTACCCGCTACCCGCAATATTATTTACTCCCTCCTGCCCCAGTACCGTTACTGGCTCTCTTCGGTTCCTTCTGGGTGCAGGTTCAACTCCACTGAAACCTTAACTTACAGCTGTTCCTTCCTTCACTTACAGGTTTACCTAGAAGTCAAAGTCATGATCCCGTCCCTTCGACTATCAGTCCATTGACTAAGAAGGGGGCCAGTAACAAAAACTTCACGGAAAGGAAAAGTAAACCTTCCCTTAAGCCGAAAGCGGCTAGAGCAACATCGACTGAGTACCAGTACTGCCTTGCCCAAAGCTACCAAAGAAACTGGAACCCGAGAGACGTAGGCCCGAAAGCAAGAGAAAGAAGGTTTCGTTTACCACTGGAACTGGAGTTGCGGAACTAGCACGACGAACAATGCTCGGAACAAAGAATCCGTCAAGGGCAAGTGAGCCCCTCTCATTCTCTATAAGCCCTATAGTTGCCCTGTATAAGATTATTAGCTCAATACCCTTTCACCGCCTTCTCACGCTAATGAAAGCCCTTACAGAACAACTACTGCGAGAGCGTTTCCTTCCCCTATACGGAAGGATACTCTATTTGGTCAAAGTCACTTTCCAGAAGAGACCAAGTCGTTTACTTCATATTTGTGACTTTTGCCAACAATTGGTTCTTTAACTGGCACTTGACTTGAACCGCTTGCCATATCTAAACTTGCTACTGGCAAAGAGGGAATTGATTCAAGATCCCCTTGCGCCCTACAACCCGAAATCTCTATCAAAGCACCTGCGGTGGGCTAAAGGAGTCTTAGAGTCTCGATACTGGCTAACGGAAAAAGAACGGCAAAGAAGTATTCAACAACCCCCGGAACTGTACGCAGCGCTTTTCGAAACAAGAAGTGGTTTGTTTTCTCTAAGTCGCTCTGCGAAAACGGTTTTCTGTCTACGAGCGCCTGTCTGCCTTCACGAACGTATAGTAACTCACTAGCCCTAAACCGTAACTGAAACACTCTTTTCTCCAACCCCATCCAGATTCAGAAGCGGAAGCGGAAAGAATTTACTGAGGAGGCTTTCATCTACGGCCTCCCGAAAAGAAAAAAGAGGGGATCAAAAAAGCTTTAAACGAGTAAGGCCTTGAATAACAACGGCTAAAGTGAAAAGCCTACGGCCCTTACCTGTTCTCTACCCGGACCTAATCCAAGCACTGAATTGAATCGATCAAGTTGGTTTCCGAGCGGAGTTCCTTCGTTGTTGTTGTTTTATAAAATAGCAACTTAGCAATCTAGCTATTCTAATCTAATAATTCTTGATTGAGCTTCGCCTTAGAGAATTAGATCCAGGAGTGACCCAAACAAAAAAAAAGAGGGGCTTGAGTGATGTGCTTGGAATTCGCCGTTCTAAGCTTGAATTATCCTCAGGAAATGACGATACCACTGTGAAATGTTCGTTGGACTTCTTACTTAGGCACTTTGCCTCTGATTCCCGTCCTAAAGCGTACCAAGAATATTTTGTTGACGGGAAACTTTGGGCTCGTCATCGATTACAAGCTCTTGCCCTTGCCATTTATGGGACTGTCGTCTTTCCTGGAGAGCCTGGCTTGATAGACGGCCACATCAGTACTATAATGGAGCAGATGGGTACCGGCTGTTCTGTAGTGCCCATGATTCTTGGGGAAGTGATCCGCTCTCTTTCTTACTGTTTTTCTCATGGACACGGGTGTGCTGCTTAAGTTAGTTAAGGTGTGAAGGTTGCTTCTGCTGCATGAAATATCGTGGTAGAAGCTTTTTGTTTAGTTGATTCGGAAGCGGAGTCAGAGTAAATAAACGACAATCTCGCTTCGAAACCGCTCTGACCTTCTTTTCTTTGCCAAGCGGCTTTTAAAAAGGCCTCGTAAAAGGGGTAAAGTGAAGAAGGAGTCGGAGCTAACCATAGTGATATGAATGTCCGATCGACTTCTATATGCAAGTAGAACGTCGGATGCTCACTTTGCTGACCCGAAATTGACCAATACGAACTCGGGCTCGGGTTAGTCCCGGCTGTGTTGTGTTGCTTGATGAAAGAAGCTGATCTGGGTGGTTCAGCTGGACTCGTTGTACCAGTTTATTCCGTATATTGTACCAGTCTCTTCCTTATTCGGATTCGGATGAAGGTGAGTGGCAAAGTCTGGTTCAACTAAGGAGTAGGTCGTCCTATCTGATTGAGCGATTTTCTATTTTGGTTTTGGGCTGCAGGAAGTCTCTCTCATGCCGTGCTATTGCTCCTGATGCGGTAGTGGACTTGTTCTTCAATAAAGAAGGGCTTCCGTTTATGGTTGGGATAAATTACCGTTTGAGGTGACTCTAGTGACGGATTGATCTGTACGCTCAATCGCTGCTAAGGGCTCGCTGTATTGTATTCTTCAAGTTGTCAAAGTGGGTTGCCCTATGGAGTAAGTGGGGGATCTACAAGCTGGATGAGTTCAGAATCCAGCGAAGTCAGGTTCGGAATGGAAGTCTATATAATAGAAATAGGCGGGATCGCCCGACCATAAAGAGCAACGCTCGCCAGGCGTGTAAAAAGACTAGGCTTTTGCCAAGAGGCCTCAGCCTCAATCTATATGGTGAAAAGGTCTTCGAGGTAAGTGAAGCGTGACCACCTGCACTCCATCTATTGGCTTGTACAAAGACCTAAGGAACCGAACCTCCTTATAGAGGCTCACCTATGACGGGGTTGATAAGATCGGCCAGCTAAACAAAATATCCGAATGGTTCCCATTTAGCGATTGTTTAAAACGGATCTCCTTCAGGGGTTCAGTGAGTTCAGCTATCACAAATAGTTCTTCTTGGGGGGTGGGGAAGGAGTACTAGCAATTAGGCTAAGTCTCGCTACTTATGAATCTGCAATATCGGTAAGGAGAGAGGAAGGAGCAATGGTACGTCAAATCAAAAGGGAAGAAAAGGATGGACTACCGAATGCTTTACATCAGAATGTCATACTTACTACTTCCATAATTTATTTAAACGAGCCTGAGGGATGTATAGGATTCCTTGCTTGAACTTGATCCTGATCGCTAAGCTAACATGGGGAGAGCGCTTTCTCCCCGACGGACAGGAGAGGGAAGCCCAGGGCCTTGTCCTTCCTTATCCCTATCTATCCTACGCTCTTCGCTAGCTGCCATTGCTTAGACTTATTCAGGAAAGAAAGCAAACTCATACTAGCGAGGGCAAACTAGACTCCCTTAAAGAACTAACAGCGCAGTAAGGGAAGTTAAGCAACCAGCCTTACCCTAAGATCTATCTCTCTACCCAGCCTAGCATCCAGATTCAGTTAGCTACTTACCTCAGGAAATAGATCCCATTGATTAGGTATTGATTAGCTAGTTACCGTAGTTGGGTTCCGATCTGTCCTTGCTTGATAGATTGGTAGATAGATGCCATACTGGCTTAGTTAGGTACTTACCCCACGGAGCGGTATTGGATTACAGGAACAGAGCTGGCTCTATCCATACCATATAGGGAAGACGCTGATTGCTAATTGTTGTTGTTGCGGCTTCCGTCTGCTAGGAGAGATCAAACTAGTCAATCCAGGGGCTTAACTTAGCATTATTGAGTAAGCGGCCGACCATTAGTTCAGAGATATTCCTTTCCTCCCATGCCGAGCTACCTGGGCTTCTGGGCCTATGCAATTATGTTGACTAACCATGGATAAGTCCGATTCCCCCACCGTAGCAGCTCTTCAGCCGTTTAACAAGCTAAATAGAGATTCCCCGATATTCTAAGTGAGCAGGAGATTCATAATAAAAGTCAAGGTGGTTGGTACAGTAGTACGGAAGTACGGTTTTGTAGTTCATAAGTTCATATACCTTCTTACGTGCCTGGTTTGGTACAGATGTACTCTTTAGTAGTGTATGAGAGACGGAATATAGTCGTTCTGGGGAAGGTATTAGTTGCCTAGAAAGGCAAGTAAGTGGGTCCTGTCATCTCGATATTCTATGGTTCTGCCCCGAGATTCTTGATCTTATTCGTTCGTCCCATGTGCCCAAGGCTCTTATTATAGCTAATAGTGTGACTGTGGCGACCCCGAAATGATGGGAGCCGGCGGAGCAGAGTAAGGGTGAGGGGGAGTGTGAAGGGTAGCCTAAGGGAAGGGTTAACGAGGCGTAGTTCGAATCTGAACTTCGAGGCCGAGCGTAGACTACAAATTCGTTAGGGAGTGAGACTTGGGGTACATACGCTTTGAAACCTGGTACCCGTACCCGAGTGGGTAGGTAGAGACTAGGGGGCGCAATACCACTCTATAATATCAAATTTTCGTCAACTGAAGCAAAGGAAGAAGACGGCCTTCTGACCTTTTGATCAAACTTGTCGTGGTACCCGCGGAAAGAAAGCAAACTTCACCATCGTTCGGAGCCAGGCGTAGAACTACTGATGATGATGAGTAATTGAGTTGAGCGGAGTAAGTTAAGTCAAATGGGAACCAATAAAACGGAAATCTCCCTAAGTAGCATTCTTGTAAGTAGAGAGTATCCTCTCCTGTCTCTGAAAAGATAGAGCTAAAAGCAATCTCTGGTATAGAGATTGATCCGCCTCTACGGGTGGGGAATCAAGAGAAGCAAGGCCGGGCACATCATACTCTTCAGGGATTGTGTCATGTCAATTTTCATCCCTTAGAGCATAATTCGTACCGGATGGTTTAAAGCCAGTCAAGAAGACCAAGATCCGTACCTTTGGACCATCTTTCTTGGAAGCAAGGATTTTAGCAAAGGAAGCGACCTTACCTCAATTGTCAGCTTCACTCGAAAGAGAAAACGAAACCTTCAATCTGTCAACCGATGACTTCGCCTGCGGATTCGAGCCACTGACACACATGCACAGCTCCGGACTAGGCAAAAGTCTTTGTCATTCTGACCCACTCGTTTCAAACATCTCATATTCGTGTGAGGAAGAATTCACCTTAACTTAGAAAGGCTTCTTTGATGGACATCTATATAAAAGATTCGAAGCTCCAGATGCAGCTACCGGGTTTGGAACCACCTATCCAATCTTGATTTCCTTCTCCCGTAATTTATTGATGACTAGCCGCATTGAATCGAATAGGGCTTCCCAGGGAACCTACGCTCGGTCACTTACTTAAAGTGCACAGCCGATCGCTCCACCACTGAGCAACTTGGACGAGAGGTAGTTGCCTACGACGTTTTCATCACTACTATTTAGTTTAGTTAGCCTAGCATAGGTGACGGGAGGAGTTCAAGAATCCGGGACTGGACATGGATACGAGCTCACGAGGGCACATCTCCTCTTTCAAACATTATGTCTGACGAGAACAAACCGGCTCTCTATTCAGCTTCTTGGCTTAGTCAGCTCTTCTTTCAGGCGCTCTTTCAGCAAAGGAATGAGTCCGATCTGTCACATGGGTGATCAACACGCGGGCTGACATTGTTCTTTCGTCAGTTCAGTCAGTCTTAGCGCGATATATATAGTCTGGTTTCGCCAGGGGCTCCTGCCCCTTTCCCGAGAGGATGGCTCCTCCCTTGGGCTAACTCAATGACCCAACCCACTTATCGTTCCTACCTTTGATCGGTCTCGTACCACCAGTGACCCTTGGACCCACCCAAGCGCCCATGCTTGATAGCGAAAAAGGCTTCTAGTTGTAGAGTAGAATGACCTCTTTCATCATAAGATGGTGTAGAATCGAATCAATCATGGAGGCAAATAAAATGAAGCATGGGTGGTGGAGCGGGAGGTCTTTGAACTTTTTGCCATTGATCTTGAGTCAGACGAAGCATTCCTTTGAAAGAAAGGGAGGCTAATCAATCAGGGGCCAACCCTGAGGCTATCGCCTCTGTAGTGAGAAAATCTGCTTCTGTTACGTTAACTGAATCTTCCTTAGTTGTCACACCCGTTCTGACCTTAGAATCTTCTTCCGGAAGAGCTAAGAAGGCTTGGTAATATCTATCTATAAGCTTTGATAATAGCAAGAAGTTTGAGGAAGAACCAAGAAGCTGGGTAATTGTATGGTAGGTCTTCGTTAGCTGGAAGGAATGCTAGCACTTTTTCGGCTGGTGTCGCGAATCAATCAGATGTCGAATCAGATGGTAGCGAAAGAAAGCTTGAACGCGGGCGCCTTCCGGCCGGACCTAACCTAACCGCCTCACTGCAATGGGCTAAAGGCCAGCCGACTTACTGCTCTGCCCCCCTGAAGCTTTCTCCCTTTCTTAAGGTAGGAGCAAAAGAGCTCTTTGTTTTAGAAAACCCCTCGCATTCAACGATGGGATAGTGGGTTATGTGGTCACCCTCTCCATCGCCATACCTGCCCTTATCGCACTTACTGGCCCTTACACTTCAACTAACTTGGGCACTTTCTAGATCCCATAGCGGCCCTTCCGGCCCCACCAACCCCTCCTTATGGATAGTCTGCTACCAAGCCCACCCGTCCGTGCTTTCTCAATCCAATCTGTCACTTGAAGAGCGGCAAAGAAGACGATTATACAACGCAATTATAAGTGGCGACTTTTGTGCATGTGAAAACGACGTGGATTCGAACCACCAAAGCAACTTTCCCTGACTGAGTTGAAGGTCCGTGAGTGATTGGCTTTTCAGGGGCTCAGTAAGGCGATCGATGAGTGAGCAGGAGTGTGCTGGTTGAATTGAAATAGCTCTCAAGGGATTCGTTTCGTTCCCTGTTGCTTTTTTTTAGTTGCTGTTGCGTGTGTGCCAATGTGAAGGTTGAAGATTCTAGAGTAAGAGACTCCGGTTCGAACCACTTCAATCCCCATATTGGATTCGGGATCTAGGAAGGAGTCGCTTTCCTCTTTCAACTAAATGATGTATGTAATCAAGTGAAATAAATTAATGAAAAGTCAATAAGACACCATAAGTAATACCAGAGGAAGAATAATCAAATGAAAGGGAAGAAGCTTGATTCAATAGATAGATTCTACTAGCTTGAATGTCTCTCTTCATGGCTTCATCTCTGTTTTGTTAAGACATTAGCTGTTAGAGTTGTGGTATGCCGTTCGTACTGGTGAGTAGGAGTCTTGTATACGTTCTTTCTTTGTCTCTGGGAGTAGACGATATGGTAAGCGTGGTAACCATCTCTGTAGTAGAGTAAGGTGTGACCATGTAACCGAGTCTGTGTTCTCCACTGTAGAGGAAGAAGTGTATTAGTACTCTGTTCTCCTGGAGTAGGTATTCCCACCACTCTGTCTTTCTGGAGAAGGAAAGCAGGATTCTCTCGACAGCTGAACTCGTCCGTGCATGGAAAGCTAGGAAAGCTAACAACAGGAAGAAGGTTGTCTCTACTGCTGAGCAGCCGAGCTCCGTCGCTTAGCAGCGGAAGGGATAACGCTTCTGGGGTGGCAGTGGGTTGAGTGTTACACGGGAAATAGAGGATAAAGAGATTTTTACGGAAGGGAAAGGCAGGCGAATCGAAAAACAGTTGTTCCGAGAATGAGACGGGATCGGCCGAAAGGGAATTGCACCGAAAAAGCCAGGGAACTCTCCAATGCTTTCCTGCGTTGCAGAGGGAATCAGACCCCAGTGTCCCTCTCCTTGCTTTAGTCATTAGGGCGGTAGGTGGGATCTGGGAAAGAGTGGCTCCCATGCCCGGAGCGGTGATTGAGCTTGATTCCCTTTTTTTAGGATCAGTCGTGGTCTTACAAACTCTACCAATGTATGGGTATGGACGAATCCGTTTCTTCATCCAAATGTGTAAAAAAGAATAGCCGCACTTAAAAGCCGAGTACTCTACCGTTGAGTTAGCAACCCAGATGAATAGGGTGTGTAGATACGATCTTAATAAAAAAAAGAGATTGGGTTGCCCAACCCCGTCAAAACATTGAACTAGCAAGAAATCTAAAAGAAACATTTGATGATCGATTATGAACATAAAAAAAAAAAAAGATCAGATTAAAATACAACAGATTCCTAGATAAATATAGATAGATGTCAAAATAGATAGACACCCATTTTTATCTTTATCCATTTTTTTTTCATTAAGATTCTTGTGTTACGGCGAATCTGGCGAACCCATCATTTGAGTCAAGTAAAGTAAAGAATCAAACTTGTGGGACGTGGAGAAATAGATCTATTTCTCCACGATCGAATTATATTTGTTCGATACACCATTGTCAATATGAATTGAATGTTGAGAAAACAAATTCCATAAAAAAAGACTTGCGTTAAATTGACACTACATAAATAAGAAATGAAGTGTGAGTGGAGGAATAAATAAAGAAAAAGTAGGAAAAAAATAGAAGGTCTATTCAATAGAAGTATGAATAGAGCAAGAAAAGGAGAAACGGTAGAGAAACAATTAAACAAAGCTAGATGTTACCCCCACCCTTGAATTTTCATTCATTTTATTTCAATTGATTAATTTGAAATTCCTTAAATACCTCCGCCCTCTTTGAAATATCATGAACAGTTCCTGTAGGTTGAGCGCCTTTTTCAAGGAAATAAAGAATAGCAGGAACATTTAAATAAGTTTGATTCTTTATTGGATCGTAAAAACCCACTTTCCGAAGATCTCTTCCTTCTCTTCGGGATCGAACATCAATTGCAACGATTCGATAGATGGATCATTGGGATAGATGCAGATGAACAATGCCCCCCCTAGAAACGTATAGGAGGTTTTCTCCTCGTACGGCTCAAGAAAGAATGATTCAAATTTATGTATATAGCGGCAAATTGCTCCAGAAAATCTTCAATTAGACTTAGAATTTGAGTCTTTTTTTTTTCAGGAAGGAAAAAAGAATATCATTCGTACTCATAACTCAAGTGGGGTAATTCTCAAAGAATTCGAAGGGAAATTCTTAGACATTTATTGAGTCATCTCATCTCTAACCTCTTTTGTTTGTCTTGTCTGGAATCCATTTTGATTTCTCATTCTGATCAGTTGTTAAGACAATTGAAAATGGTCTTTCCTTGTTCCGAGGATCTTTTATCTTTGCTTTGAATCATTGGGTTTAGACATTACTTCGGCGATCCTTAATCGTTTCAATTAAAAATGGCAGCAACATACCCTTTTTATCGAAGAATCATACGAACGATTGATTCTGCTGTGATACACTTTTGATTGAAATGGTTTTACCAATTCCAACAAATGAAAAAGTTGGAAACTTGGTCGAATTTGACCCTTTCCATTTTTATATCGAAAATATACTTACGAAGTTGTCCCAACTTATTGATTGTCACTAACCCTAGATCCTTCCCCCTGATAAATGAATCAATACTTTCTACTCGAGCTCCATCATGTACTATTTACATTACAACCCAACAAAAAATGGGGATCCTAGCGGAACAGAACAAACTATGTCGAGTCAAGAGCGTTTTCGTTGATATAAAAAATGGCGGATGTAAGAATCCACAACCGATCATGTCCTTCAAGTCGCACGTTGCTTTCTACCACATCGTTTCAAACGAAGTTTGACCATAACATTCCTCTAATTTGGAACCGGTATGGAATTGATTCAATATGGAATCATGAATAGTCATTGGCTCAATCGGTACATAGTACTTTATTTTTTTCTATAGTTTATCTATAGATAGATAGATATTTATCTGGAGAAGTCTCAGCAAGGATCCAATTCTTTCTTTAATAACTAAAAAAAAAGAAGGTTCTTGAATTAGAGTCCCAATATCGGAACAGAATGAGTCATTAAACAAATAAGCTATTCCAATGACTCGGAAAGGTTGGAAGTAACTCGATAGGATCGATTCACTAGTCGCAAACTTCTTCGAGTATCAAGGATTCGATTCATTTCGATTCATAAGGAATCATGAAAAATGGTTTAATTTAATAAGTTTCTTAATATAAGTTTTCCTGTAAAGACTGAATTAGATCTCTAAATAAATTAACAAGTCGGCGCAATCACAACGAGTAGCTAAAACCTTTAGCGGATATCTCATTGATTAATGAAACGCGAATTTCATCATCATAAGAGAAATCTTTATAAGAGAAATCTTTGTTTCTTTTCCAATTGAATCATCAATGATAGATAGATGGATCAAGAAACAAATCCAATTTATTTGATTGGTTTTCATAGGGGTAGATAGAAAAGGGTTTATGTAAGATAAGATTAAGGTCGTTATTCTTTCATCTGATTGAAAAAATAAAATAAGAATCGGAGAAGTATGATCTTTACGTATCCATCAGACACACCGAACAACTGCTACCGGGGGTCATCGTGGATATTTAAGGGATCACAGATCTTTTTCACCGAAACCAAAACGCCGTTGTCACTGAACTAGAACAATAACAATCCATATAGGTATGGTTTATTTTCTACAGACTTTGCTTTACTTCAGATTCAGCAATCTTTCCATAAATTCCATCATATCATAAAGTCAAGTGAATGGAATGTATGAATCCCCTCCCCATCGCTACATTGATTTCCAATTATTCATTGGGGCTAGATGCAAAAAAAAAAAAAGAATATCATTCGTACTCATAACTCAAGTGGGGTAATTCTCAAAGAATTCGAAGGGAAATCCTTAGACATTTATTGAGTCATCTCATCTCTAACCTCTTTTGTTTGTCTTGTCTAGAATCCATTTTGATTTCTCATTCTGATCAGTTGTTAAGACAATTGAAAATGGTCTTTCCTTGTTCCGAGGATCTTTTATCTTTGCTTTGAATCATTGGGTTTAGACATTACTTCGGTGATCCTTAATCGTTTCAATTAAAAATGGCAGCAACATACCCTTTTTATCGAAGAATCATACGAACGATTGATTCTGCTGTGATACACTTTTGATCGAAATGGTTTTACCAATATGGAAAGGGTCAAATGAAAAAGTTGGAAACTTGGTCGAATTTGACCCTTTCCATTTGTATATCTTCCAATTTTCTTCTCCTTTCATGGTGTAAGCTCCGTCGTTCCAGAGAGGTCTTCCTCCATGGCCTCTTCTAGAGATGGAGTTTTGGCTTTTTAGTGGTGCAGCACCACCCTTTTCAGCCGTTTGTAGTTCCTGTCAGGGGAGAAGACGCACACCTTTAGGTCCTGAGAGCCGTGGCTACATCAAGTTGTATGATCCTTTGGGATCGTCTCCTCCATGGCACGACCATGGTATCCTTGTTTTGAAGGATCTAAGGTGGAGATGACGCTCCTCTGCAGTCAGTCCGGTCTTTACTTTGAGCGTGATTGGCTCTATCCTTTTGGGCAATGTGCCCTTGCCAATCATGGCGTAGGGACTAAAGGGCGAGTCCTCTTTTTGTTCCAATGGAAATCTTGGAGTGATATCGCCCTTAGGAGTCCTGAGCGAAAAATGCCCCTTCTGTAAGGGAAGGACGAGCAGGAGGTCTAACGCTTTGTGGGATGTCGGGCACGTTATGGACATGCACGGTGTCTCTTCTGCACCACTACTCTGAGATTGCCCATTTTGAATGGAGCCAAAGAGAAGATTCTAGCCCATCGATCCAGCCTCCCTATTTTTGAGGAGATTCTCTGCCAGGATGGGAGGTTGGACTCCTCTTGTTGGGTAGAAGAGGTTTTACCCGGTGTAAAAGAGGTTCAACTCTTTCGTGGCTAGAGGATCAATCCTTTTTGGGTTTTCACCCTTTGCTTTACTTGTAACGGGCTTTTTGCCCAAGGCTTTATGCCCTTTATTTTGTTTATAACGGTATTTTTGCCCTTTTGTTTTGTTTGGAATGTAAAGGACTGGAGTCCTCATTTGTTTGGAATGTTAATCCATTTTCTTTGCCTTCTTCACTTTTGATTTGTGCAATGAAGACTTATTTCCTGTACAGTTTCACCTCATGTAGGTAGGAGGTGTTTGGATTTCTAAGTATGGTACTTAAGAAATTGAATACAGTTTATATATATATATATATTAGGAGTGAATTCTAACACAGTTTAACCTCTTACGAGTAGGAGGATTTTCTGTTACAGTTCTAGCCATAGAACTTTTGAAGAAATTCTCCATTGAGGGTGTAGTAATGTGCCATTTTCCATTTCTCTTAGGCGATAAGCACCATTAGAGTCAAAAGTGTCCACCATGCATGGACCTTCCCATTTAGGATCCACATTTTCCTGAGATTTACGGGAAACAATTATAGGGCATCTTACGGCCAACACCAGGTCTCCTCTTTTGAAAGTTCTGAGTCTGACCTTTTTGTCAAAGGCTCGTGAGATGCATGCTTGATACGTTTCAAGCTTTTGTTGAGTAGCAAGTCTTTCTTCGTCTAAGGCTTCAAGTTCAGCTAGACGGAGTTTGACTCTTTGCTCTTCTGTCATTTCTTGTTGCACAACAATCTTTAGTGAAGGAATCTATATTTCTAAAGGCAAGACTGCTTCTGTCCCATAGACTAAAGCGTATGGTGATGCCTGTGTTGGAGTTCAGACTGTTGTCCGATAAGCTCATAAGTCATGCAAGTTCGTGCGTAAGTCATGCAGTCAGCCACCATGGTGGGCCAATATAGCCCATCCTTCGGATTTGGGAGCAGAGCTTAGGGCCAGCTTGATGTGCTCCGAAAATTCCAGAGTGTACTTCTTTGATGGTGTCTTGTGCCTCAAGATCTGATAAGCACCTTAGAAGTATGCCATCATAAGATCTTCTGTAAAGGGTATCATTGAAGAGAGAAAATTGTGGTGCTCATCTTCTTATATTAACCCTTCTTTTCGAATCATGGGGCAGACGTCCGTATTGGACATAGTCTATCATTTCCTGTCTCCAGTCGTCAACTTCCTAGACAGTGACCATGTCTACGGTCTTTGATTCTTCTAACTCAGAGAGCTTGGGGACTACCCTTCTTTTTGCCACAGTCAAACCTATTTCATACCCATTTATGAGTGTGAGTGAGGCAACAAGCTTTGCCAACGCGTCAGCTTGAGAGTTTTGGCATCTTGGTATGTGATCGATCCTTCTTTCTCTAAATTGTGATATGAGGCTTCGTGCCCTGCTGAAAAAGGCTAGCGCGTGCTAACGCGCTACGGCTTTTCAGCCGTAGCTTGTTGCTCCTCTTTTCTCACTTTTTAAATGTACTTGGATTGGTTTATAACCAATTTTGAATCCCCATATATTTGTAGGACATCGATTCCCATGTGGTCCAATACGGGACTAGAACTATTGGACTTTGTGAAACCAAGATCGTTAGTCACCGAGCTGATCGACTGAGAATATCCATTAATAAACGCTTTGAATTTATAGATAACTACTCATCAGACTCTTTTGGTCGAGTTTGGATCAGCTGGGACCCCTTGAAATGAAAGATCCGAAAGATCAATGAAGGGCCTCAGTTTATCCATTTTTTGATCTCCTGCCGCAGCAGCCGCCCTCTCATTCTCCTGCTTTAAGCGAGTCTTTCTTGCCTTCTTTACAGGGGATAAGAACTCTATTCTGTCTTTCTTGCCTACATCTGCACTTTCCCAGTTGGTCTAGCCTGCCTGTATTCTGGATCGGGCTTAGGGGCTAGGTGTTCTCAATAAGGGTAGCTTAGTAGTATCTATCTATGCCCTTTCTTAGTTGGTTAGGGCTAGGTGCTTGCATGCTTGCCTTGCTTATCGGACTACTGAACACTCTTTGCCTTGCTTATCGGACTACTTCGAAACTCTCATTCAATAGCTTAGTGGACTCCTTGCTTCCTTGCTAGCAGGTATCCCTCAGACGATATAAGCAGAAGGTTTAAGTATCATTAAGACTCGATCATCATACTGTGTTTAGAATCAGGATTGCATAAAGGAGCTGCTTTGATCCGTAAATGAATACTCAATCAGAGGAACGAACTCGCTTTGCCTGCCTGACAACTATAATGAATTAGCTTAGTAGGCTGCCTCGCTGTAACGGGCATATTTTGTATATACATGCGCATACAAAAGAATAAGAATCACTCTATGGCTTGCTTTCGCTTACTAGTCTTCCTGGTTTAAGGTATGTTTCCCGTAAGACGATATCAGAAGAAGGTGATTCTGTTCTGGCTTTCTGTTCTCTCCTTCACTTCGTCCACTCTTTAAGGCTTCTTTTGCTTCTGTCTTTCTGGTCTTCCGTGCTAGCCTGCCTTACCTTATAAAAGACTACTGTCATGAATTAGCTAGAAGTTATAGGTTCTTACAGAGCTTATTCATTATAGCCTTATGAAATAGAATCTTTCATTAGACCTTTACGGGCCTCCAGATTGACTGAATAAGACTGAACTTGTTAACAGTCAATGTTCTTATCATAATACTGAACTTGTTAGCAGTAAGTGTTAGCTGTCAGGTTGTTAGTAGTAAGTGTAGAGGAGCGCGAGGCGCTCACGTTTTTTGGCCGTATCTTGCGCGTTCGGTTCCACAACCTAAAATATGAGATGCTACAGACCCGAGACCGGGCCATGAGACCCTACGAGTACCCTCTCAGACCAGCCCCTACCTATAGTTGTTGAACCCATCGAACCCCCTCCCACTAGAATAGTGGTATTATAACTCCCTGCTATGGGATAAATCCACTCCTATGGTTGGACGGAGACATGGAACTATCGTTGTTGGACCACCAGCAAATTAGTTGACCACATATGTCCCTAAGCTTTTAGAATCTAAGGCCAGGTGGTTCCTCCCGGCATTCCGGTAGTCGATAAGCCCCTCTTGTTTAGGTTGTTCCCATTACTTCGGTATGTCCTACCACAGCAGGGGTCACCGTCCGCAGAATCAACAGAATCGATTGAACCCAACTGACCCAAGTAGCAGGGTCCTACGAATACAAATAAGTAACGGGGTGGTCTCACTCTTTTATAGTGTGACGCGGAGCTATAGACAGATCAAAGGGATCAGGCTGAATATTAGGAATTAGGAAACTGATCAGCCCTAGCTGGGGGCGTTTCTTATTTAGTAGTAGTGTCCGTGAGTCCCATAAGAGATAGACAGGCCGAGAAATTGCACCACATCAAAAGAAATGTTCTAGTTGAGTTTGAGCTGGTCTACCCCGGGAAATAGGGCGGTGGGTCACAGTCCACGGGCACTTGATGCCCGAGGGGAGGAAGGTGAAATGCCTAACTCACCAAATTTGGGAACTGGAGTTTGCACTGCTTGCGCCATGCCATCCTCAAAAAGTAGGATAGTATAGGGATCTCTGGTCCTATATCTGGGCTTGGTAAGCGAAAGATATCCTAATAGAACTCAATCACATTTCTATAAAGAAAGGTTTCTTTTCCTAGACTCTTGAAACATCAAGCGCGCTTCCGTCCCAAAAAGGGACGTCCCATCCCATATAGACATTTACTCATATCGCATAGAACGCTTTCAAACTCTTCTCTTCACTTATAACTGCCTCACCCCTACTTACTGTTTCCCTACTGACCGGATACTCAAGCTATAAGATAGGGCGTCCCTTACCCCATTCCATGCCATGCCATACTGCGTCGGTTGTTCCATACGGGGGGAAGCCGGCTCGAAAGCAGCAAAGGGATGCGCGGAGTCAGCTGACGGCACTGTCAAGTAGCCTGACGATCGGAGCTTCGAGAGGTATCCTTGAAGGATCCCGAACGATCGCCTTAAGGGAGGGAGCTGCAAGGCCTGACACTTAGACCAATGGCATCTCCTCATGTGGATTCAGGGCTTGATCCAGACCTGCTAACTAGGGCTGAAAAGACGTAGTGGGCCAGCCAAGAGCGGGCATGATAGTCTAGTTCCCTCTGGCTGGTGCCGAAGAAAGAAAGTAGTAGTACGGAATAAGCTACCGGCTAGCTAGGGCATCTCACTCCGAAGGGATACGAATCAGCGATCTCTCTTCCTCCCGGGGGTTCGGGAACTCAAGTGGTTGGTTGGTTGGCTGCTCCCGATGGTCTTGAATGTAAGGCTGTTGACTCACTCCGATAGGGGCTGCTGCCCTACTTATCTAGCCTACCTAGCAAGGGTGGTCTCCGATCAGAGGGCTAGGGCCCGAATCCGAACTGTAGTTGAATTACGTTCCGTCACCCTTCCTTCTTGAATGTAGTCTTCCACCGCACCGGCAGCATCCTACGTTTGCTTGCTTTACGGTATAGGTTACGTGTAGGCAGGCTCCCCAGACAGTCTATCTTATCCCAGTCTACGATAAGCTGCCAGACCTGCTAACTACGGAGCATTCTGTGTGGTTCCATTAAGCTTTTAGTCTTGACCAGTCTACTTTCAGCTTTCAGTAGAATAGAAAGAGTAGCGAAATGTATCGTATCTAAGTGAAATAAGACAAATGACATTTCATGTAAAGGAATATGTATCAATGGTTGTGGGGGATGGTCGTAGATCAGAGGCTCCTTGCTTGTTTCATTCCGTTTAGGCAGGCTGGTTCTGAGCCAACGAATGCCTATTAGTTATCTGTTCTTTATCGAGATGAGGTTGGGTGTTCAAGTACAGGTGGTCACATAGGGAATTAAGGAGGCAGAGTAATACAAGGCTCACAGTGGGTTCGATTCCCACTTGTCTCATGGCGTAATTGCGTTAGTCGCCTATTGCTGCTGTTCTTTTGAGTTGAACGCTTGGCGGGAAGGATCAACGACCAGTAGTGCCCCAACGCGAACGGACTGCGGTCTGGTTGGGGTCGGCAACGGGGGTTGGTTTTGTAGGCGCCTTTCGTCAAACTCTCTTGAAGGCCGCAATACAGCTATGCCCTCTTTCCAATGTTATGCATCGGATCGAGAAACCATCGAACCAGGGCTCCTAGAGTCGCGTTGGCTTTCAATCCTCAATATCCCTTGCCTTGTGAAGGCAAGCCCGCAACTTATTTCAGCACTTAAAATACCTCTCCTTTCCTTCTATTCAAAAGGCGAGCGACTTCGTTCCTTTCTTCACACTAGATCGCAGTAAGCACAGCTGCACGCATCCCCGTAATCAACCTAAGACCCGTAGGGGAGGAGAAATCGTGGTTTAATTAAGCATTGTTGCTATACGATTTACACTATTTAAGCACACAGCCTTTAGAGATACAGGGCCTGCGCTAGGTATAGGCTTGCTTGTTCTTGTTTCTGGACGATTGACAGAATGCTGAAAGACTGAGTTGCCTGGATCGCTTGGGAAGAAAGCAGCAGTCAGTCTATTTGAACTATTTGTGGGGGAGTCAGAGGGGGGGAGACAGACTGACAGCCCAGGGAAGAAAGCAAGTGACGGAACGGAATGAGAGAAAGACGGAAAGTGCAGCAAGCTGAGACTTAAGCGAGGAAGGAAAGAGGAGTGGCCGAGGTACGTAATGAGACTGAAGAGAAGAGGAGCAAGCAAACGGGGGCTTGAAAGCAAGAAACTCCGGAGCAACGGGATGATGCTGACGGTGAAATACGATTGGCTAAAGGCTTTACACTATGGGGGCTCCAGAACCAGGCTATGAAAAAGCTTTAACAAGGCGGCGTTCTGTGATCATTTATGCTATTTCCTCTCTGATAAAGCAATGCCCAATCGTAGTCGACTTCTTCATGATCTGATCTCTCAAACAGACTTGCTGATCTGAGATCGATAGAAGAGTGTTGGATGCCATCTGATAATCTTGATTCAGGGGTTAGTTTGAAAGGAGCCCTCACGTCAGGCTTAGAGGCAGCTGCTGGTAAAGTCAAATTGAGATCAACCACGCCTATTGGATTCTGGATATCGATCCCCGGAGGATGGATCTCGCTTACGAAAGAACCGCTGACATAAGAGGGGGCAGCTGGCTCTCCATCTCTGTGGCGGACTGATTCGTGTGCTAGAATAATCGCTTACAAAAGAACAACGGAGAGTGACCGACCTCTAGCCCTCAAGAAGCTGTTTTCTCTGAAGGCAGTCGATCCGATCGTTTACCTCTGTCTCGAGTCCTAGTAAAAGGGCACTTCACCGGTACATCAGGGATCGGCCGAAGTACTTTATGAATAGAAAGATGAAAATCAATGACTTTAAGCGATACACGATCCAGCATCGGACTGGAACCGAGCGAAGGGAAGCCTGCCTACACGTAACCTATACTAATAAGGAGGGCCTTGCGCGAGACTACGCAAACTACAGATGCTACTGAAACTGCAAGTAGGCCTAATCCGCCCATATAAGAAGTTGCCAATGCCACAGTGCTTGTTAGGCGCGAATCTCTTCCCTTGCTTCTTTCCTGTAAATATGTCCAATCCCCCCTTCTTCGATTCCCGCTCTTCATGTCCATTCCTTTAGTTCTGGAGTCTTAGGACTGATAGTAGCTCTTAAGGACGGATGATCTAATGCTGATCAGTCAAACCACTTCACACAACTCTACATCTCAAAACAAGAAGTGGAGTAAGGAATGCAGCTTAAGGCCACAAGCTAAGAGCACTGATGGTGCTGGGTCCCGATCATCTGGAACAGGGTTTCTATCCGGAAATGAGTACACTTATGGGGTATTAGAGTGATGCCTTTGCTTCTCCTGCACCTTAGGGATATGGGACTGACTATGGAACACCTGGTAGGACCATAGGTATGTGCAAAATCCCGGAACATCACTTGACGGAAGACGTCCAAATCTTGATCACTTGTTGGAACAGGTAGGGACGCTGGGCGGGGTGCCCTATGTTGTAAAGGGGAAAGCCGGATTGGGATCTGTTGTAGCAGGATCTACGAAACTAAGGTGGTTGTACCTTTGCCCTTACCGTCAGGTTCCACTTCATCGACTGGATTTGGATCCCTGGATATAGATCTGGATCAGGATCCCGCTCAATAAGATATGGATATGGATCTTTATAGAGGGAGATAGCCACTAAGCCTGGTGCAGGTACAAGAAGGCCCGGTGGTGTGGGTGGTGCTTAAACAGATAGAAGGAACCCAGCGAAGGTAAGCTGGTGCTCAAACTTATCAACTTATGAAGCATCTACCCTTGCTTTAATGGATGGATCTGTCTATGCCTATGTACCAGAAGTTGGAAGAGCAGCCCTTGATGAGGGGTATGCTTCTAGGTCTCGATCACGAAGGTCCTAATCGTCGATAACGATCTATAAAGGCGACCACGATCACGAGAAGCATAAGCTCGATCGGGATCTATATATGCGACTTAGTCAACAGCTTCAACTGATGCTCGGCCGCTCACTATGCTCCCCATGCTACTAACTCTGCGTTGAGGTGCCTCCACTGGCTCGGATGCTTCATTTGGGCCCGGGTATGAATCTGCGTATTTATCTGTATCTGCATAATTGACTGCTTCAACCACTCGATCAACTGGCTCTGCTACTTGCTCAGATGTTGCTTTGAAGGGAATAATGAAAAATTCATATGTTCCCAGTGCGAAGAATGCATCGTAACATAACAGATATGCATATTTGCCTCCCAATGAGAATCTCAGTGATCCAACAATGGAGCCCACCAAGTGCGACGAGTGCTGCGTACTATAGAGAAAGATACACATTTATCCTTCCCTAAACGAAATAGAGATCGATTCCTTTCCCCTGATCGTAGACCACCCTTACCTCTCTTGTTAGGCGTGGACCTTTGCTATCAATAACTGAGATATCAACCAACCTATTAACTAAACTAGACCGCTTTTAGGAAGGATTCCTGGACTCGACTGACTTACCTAAAGCAAGGAAGGCAAGGCAAGACGCACACACAAGACGGCTGAAGTCCTCGCTCGGAACTTTTTAGGAATCCAATTTTGAAAAATTGAAAGATTTCAATCATAATTTTAAATAGCAGCCCGGCTTCAGTTAACATGCTATAAATCACCTTCTCTGTATCCCAACCGTTATCCGCTTTATTGCACTTGTCTACTTTCTACTTTGCTCCCTTTCCCTCTCTTTGAAGGCGTAGGCCTGTCATATCTATTTGTTACTTATGCCTGTTAACAAGCTAATACTGACTCGGCTTGGGAGCTCGATGAAATAATAGGGGAAAATAGCTCTTCTTAAGAGAATGGCTGCTTGAAATCTTGAAATTTTTCAAAAGAGGAAAGAGAGCACACTTGAAGGCAAAGATCACTTCTATTGCTCAACTCGAAATTGAATAAGAGAAGAGAAAAGAAAGCTACGCATTCACTCGTTGCACTCGTAAGGCCTCATTCATCTCTTACCCGGCAAAAGGCGATAAACAAGAAACACCAGGCGATTCGAGACGGGAAAAGCAAGATGAACTGCTAGCTTCCTTTCTTCATTTGGATGATGCTGTGATTCCTATTGTATTGTCGACTCCGAGCTCTTGGGCAGCTGCTCTTCTGACTATGCTTTCTGCGGTGAACTCTTTCGACTCTTCATGGTTTGCTGTGAAAAAGAATAGGTAGTTCTCAGGTGTAAAGGAAGAGCTGCTAGTAACAAGTGAGGGAAGGAACCCTCGGGATCAACATAAAGTCAAGAACTCTTAGCTGTGACCAGTAAGCGAGGAGGAGATTTCACGCTTTCTCGATCACCCTTAATAAATCAAAAATAGAGTGGCCAGGCCAAGGCAAGACGAATCGACCGCACCCCTACCCTAGGCCTTCTTCTCCTAATTAGGTAAGTCTGGCTACTGATTAGCAAGATTCGCAGGGGAAGCGAAGTCACTAACTAGTCTTCATGAGCTTGTAAGATGCACGCACTCTCAGATGTGCTTTAAGATTCAAAGATGAGCTAACGGTGAGAAGGTTTTTCTTACTTACTTTAGGAAGGAATGGGAGAAGGGCCGACCTCTCTTCATCCAATAGATTCTACACAGCGGAAGCGGTAATGCATATATAGGAAGATAGGTAGCAGCTGTTGATCTCTCCTAATTGTTATAAACCCACAGGAGGAGGACAATAGAAAGATAGAGAATAGTCCTGCTTATAATCCGCTAAAGAAAGAGAGATATATGAAAGGAAGTTCTAATCTTGATATAGTAGTAGACAATATAACTATATTACTAATACAACTATAGGATGTAAGAGAATAGTCCTGGTAGAACTAATTGAAGATTAGAATGCCCTTACATTCACTCAATCCCACTAGAAGAGAGGATAGAAGGAGTTATGCTAGCTACCTATTCCCTTTACTTACTACTACAAAGATAGATCTAAAAGCAAGAAGGCTAACTACTAGTACTGCTAGAAGAGAAAGCTCCTACCTTAGGTCTCCCCAGGGGGTCAACAGAGGCAAAAGAAGCCCCTATAAAGGGGTTGTTCTGTTAGGTCTTCTTGGCATTAGGAGGAAGATCTTGCTCTCTCTTAGGGGGAGGAAGCAGGGATTCTTTCAAAAAATCAGAGATTAGCTACTAAGGAGGAAAAGAGAGCATACTTTCTACACTTATTACAGGAATATCCTAATGAGGATAGAGAAAGTCGCGTTCAAAGCCTTAAGAGAGGCCTTAAAGAAAAAAGAAGAGAAAGCAGAAACTCGTAAAGTGATGATCGCACACTGATGTGCTTTCATCGCTCATCGATAGCTAAAACCAACCCTTTAGAGTAAAACCAATTACTTAAATAGAGTTAGAGCAGGGATTACCCTTAGAGGTATAACAGAGGGAAGGCGTAGTGATAGAATACAGTCTTATACGTCCTATCTTGATATAAACCTATAGGAGATACAAGACAATGTTAGATAACAGCAGAAATTTCTCAAAAAATCTGATAGTATGATAAAAGAAAGAGAACTACTAGGATAGCAACTCAAACCTAGCTACTAGGGAACAAGAGCTAACATCTAGCTACCGGAATCAAACTCTTCCTTATGAAACAATAATAGATACTAAAAGGAAGTACCACTCGGAAGCCTTAGACGAAAGGATGCCTCACTCAATGGTAGATCAACCAATGGGAATAATTAGAAAGAGATTGCTAGATCTAATTGGTTCTAATCTCTCCTAGCTTGTTAGAAACCTATAGATGAGGAAGATGGAAAGAATATACTATACACTATAGGAGAGTCAAAGAATAGGCCTGTTGGAACTAAAAGAAGATTAGAATGGCCTTGAAGGTTCTCCCCTAGGTTGAGGAATCAATCATAGGTTGACTGCAGGGGAAGATGAAAACAAGATCCTCAAACTAATGAAACCGATTTACTGCTTTAGGAGAATAGGTAGCAGCTCTTGAGCCACCAATAGAAGGTTCAAAGACGTGATCTACGACCACCCTTCTCACTCTCGTATTAAATCCTGCTTATTGGACTCAAGGAAGTCGAGAAGCTAAACCAATTAGATTAGATGGCCAGCTTGACAGAAGGCGCCCTCAAAAGAACTAGAATAGGGGAGAGCCAAGGAGGCTACCTAAACTCTCGTTGAAAGGCGTTATAGAGGCCCTCAAGAAAGAGAAAAAAGAAGGATAGATAACTTAGGTCCTATCAGACTGCTTTCACTCCCCTTGGAGAACTAAGAGTGAGGGAAGGTAGCTTGCTCCTAACAAGAAAAGATCTATCTATCCTCCGCTCTTCCCCGAGAAGCACTATTCGATTACAGGTTTCACTTTCTTCCTAGATCTTCTTTCGGTTCTACCTTCAACTAAACCTATAGACAGAGAGAGAATACGATAAGACGATAAGACGAAATCTAACGTCTGCATCTATCGTCTGCCCCCCCGGTTCTCCCGATCTGGCTTTCCTGGGTACCTCTACCTTATCGGAGTTAGCGGGGACTTTGACTTCCAAGAAACCAAAGGGAAATAGTTAATGCAGACTGACTGACCCCTTTCATCCGGATCCGGATACGGGGAGGTGTCCTCACTTGAGGAAGGAATGCCGGACTTCTTAGCTCAGTCACAGGGGAGCGGACCTTTCTCTTACAATATTTTCTATTTGCTTTTTTTCTCCCATAATGGGACCCTACTCTAAGAGCAGTACTACTAGCAACTGGAAGAGCGACCTTAGCAGACCAGGCAAGCTCAAGAACTCGCGTATGCAGCCTCTCCTACTAGAGAAAGAACTCGAGGAGAAGACCCTGCGGATGGATGATACAAACTAGCTTCGGCTGCTTCCGCTGCGGCTGATGCGGCTGATACCGGGAGACATAGATACCCAGCTAGAAGAGGAATGACTCGAGCTTAGGCCTGGCTGCAGGTTTCATCATTCTTTCTTTTAGCTCAGAGGGGAGTGGACCTTTATGTGCCAAAACTCACTCCTATTTATTGCACTAAAAGGGACGCCGCTCTAAGAGCAGATTCCGGTTTTTGAATCAGTGAATATTTAGCCAGGAATGCCAGATCCAGATAAAGGGGGTGGTGTCCCCTGTTTAGCAAGGTTTTTATTCTGGGATCATATTGGAATGGTAGACAATCAGTTCAGTAAGACAATCGGAGTTAGCGGGGACTTTGACTTGCCTTTTCTAAGAAGGCTGAGCTCCAAGGTCAGTCCTCTTCCAGTTGCTAGTAGGACAGCTCCTCGAGTAACAACCCCTTTCGACAACTTATTTTTGTACAAGAATCGGCCGTTCGATAAGGGGTTCTTCGATGCTTTGTACTCTCTTTCTGATTTTGATTGGGAGGACGTAGCCCCCTTCTCTGCCCCTGCCTTTCCTCCTAGTTTTGACTTCGTTATCTGTATTGGAAAGAGTTGATGGCCGTGTCGTAGTTGCTGCATTGCTCACCTGACTTCCTTCCATCAGTTCTTGTCTTTGTCAATGGCATCATCTATCTAATGATTAGCTCGCCTATATGTTGAGTACAAGTACTATTATAGAATAACAACCCGAACACGCCTAGCTATTTAGTGAAAAACCTGCAATCCCTTCTCCTCGGTCGAAGCTAGCAGCTACTTCCATACGCGGATCGGCGCGCTCGCAGACAGACAGAAATGCCCGAACTCCAAAGAACCCTTGCCCCCCGGCCCTTTTGATCAACCAACGTCGAAATACACGAAAGGGGCGATCTATGTTTATCCTTGAAAGTCGACCTCTGCCCTTCACTCAGGAATGACCTAAAAAGACAGACAGTCGAATCAGCTCCTGTTGGCCTATTATGGTATGGCTGTCCATCACTTGGTCTGACAAAGACCTACCCACGCCTAGGCAGGGAAAGCTAAATAACTCAACCGGTAGGATGATCTCTCTATCTATGAAATTCCTTATTCCAGGACCGAAGCTTTCAGTCTCATCTTCATCTTTGTTTGGGACTTTCTTCCTAGCCAGACTCTACTATAATCAAAACTTTTGCAACAAGAAGATCGAGAGAAGAATCCAAGCTCCTCCTCCGCGTCTTGCTTTCTTTCCTCAGGACAGAAAAGAGAACTTGAAGGAACGTAGTCTTCTCTCTCTATCTATGAAATGGGTTCTTCCAAGACAGAAGCTTTCGGGCTAGTCTTCAGACTTTCGGTACATTCTGGCTATGCCTGTTTGAAGCCCGTAGATCACATTCAGAGTCAATGCAGCGGATAGAATCAGCGGATAGCGGAAAGATCGCATTGGGCCTGCACTAAGGCAAGCAACTAGTCTTGATGCAGAGAGGGAGCTCTTTGAAGGATAAGGAGTAGCGGGGGGAGATATTGAACCAAAACTAGAATGCGCTCTTACTTCATCCGTTGTTCTTGGTCTTGGAGGACGCAGTAAGGACACTAGTCTCAAGGACATGCCCAGAATCAACTGCTGGTGATGAAGTCAGTTAAGAAGACTCGGGAGAAGGAGCTGTTGTTTTTGCACTCATAGGCTCTTGCTATTGAACCCGCTGAAACTCTATCAAATGGGGGAATACAACCACTGTGACTCCTCTTTTTTAGCTTTCATCTAGGCCTTTCAGGTCAGAAGTTAAAGAGACAGAGGACAAGATCAATAGTAGAATAAGGTCCATGCCCTGCTTCTTGTTTGCCTGGTCTTTCTTTTTTGGTGAGTTCATAGCCGGTCTTACTGAATGCGTAAGCGCAGTGCCTTTCGGAACTCAATTACCTTCCCTTCTTCCTGTTGCACTTAGCTATTTCATCCGGTGCTACTGCTTGAGTATGAGTTGCCGCTGCAGAAGACAAGAAGGACGTAACCCCAGCTATTGAAGAAGACAGTATGAATCTCACTCGAGATCCTTCTTTTTCATGTCCATCTGAGATTCATTTTCGAACTAATGGCACTAAAAAAAGAGTCAGGAAATCCACGCAAGGAAAGGACAGTGTGGCATACTATTATATACGATGAATGTGCAGCTAGGAGAGCCAAGATTCTTGACTTTCAGACTTCAGCGCTAACGCCCTTTGACAGCTGAACTCTTTCCAAGCATGAACTCCTACTAGTTGATTGAATAAAAGTCTTCACTCCCCGATTTATTTAAGAGGAGGAATGCCAGTACTTTTTTTCTTAACTTGAAGACTGAAGCTTGAAAGCGGATTGGCAGGAAAGATGATATAAGCCATACGTCCTACTGCTTCGATGGAATGCTTGATTGATTGACCGGACTGACTTCAGCTTGGCCTACTTGAACTAACAACCATAAAGCAGAGACAGAGAGAGGAATTAGTACCACAGACGGGCTACTAAGGCAGAGAGAGGAGAGAGGCTACTTTCTAACAACCATGCTAGCAAGCGTTTTCTCCTTCGGACCCTTTTTTTTGTCTTTCAAACCAACCTTGACTATTGAGATTATCCATCTTCTTTTCCGAATCGGAATAAAAGTAGTATCCACCTTCTTCCTTTGCCGGTATCCTACGATCTCTTGACTAAGTAATTTAACACTAAGCACTGAGAACAAGGGACTGATCCCGTACCGTGCTACTGCCTTGACCTAGGATTCTTTTCCTCACATCGGATTCTGAACTGGAAAACTGAAGCTTGCGAGATTGCTTGGTACCCTTTTTCTTGCTACTGCTTCGCTGGACTGATAGCGCACTGAACCGTACCGTAGTATGAATAAAAGGATGCACTCAACACTGCCGCTTCCATGGTTAGTTGCTTCTGGGCACGATTGAGAAACCCGTCTGAAAGCACTATCCTCTTCGTGAAGGCGAATGGCTACGTCCCGCCTACGACCGGGTCTAGTGCACTCCTCCAGCATGCTTTCTTCCTTATGGTGAAGCACGAGTCTAACTCGCTGGACCGTAGAAGGAGCAATCCCTACGTCTAATCACCGAGCTCCGCTTGGACCGGCTTGGGGACTGATTGGTTCCCCTTAGGTGGATTGGTCCCTGCAACGCTATCTGTCTACTTGGCTCTGGTTGTAGGCCTTTCGCTTTTGGCTATCTTCTTTCTCCTCGTTCTTGGGACTTGCTTTAGGACTGTGTTCGTAATCCTCTATTCCCTCTGTTTGGATCCCACCTTGTTCTCATCGTCATCCATTCTCCTTGTGTTGAGGTCGTCTTTCGAACACTTCCTAAAGCACGCTTCTGTAATACCTTTTCCTACTCCTGAGCTACCATGAGTTTAGAATCTTCATTGAGCTTTATCCGCTTCAATAAGGTATTACACTAGCCTTCTCAATAGCCTTACCAGCTACGTTGGAGGAGAAGTTCTAGCCGCTTCCCCCTTTGCCTATCTTCCTGCTCTGCCAGTATACCTCCTTGCAAACCATCCTTCCCGGTTAGTCTTCGTAAGAACAAACCGTATGCTTTTGGTTTCATGCTATTGTAATGGGCAAGTTCCCTATCTTCATTGCTCAGGGCGAAACTCTGCTTTAACAATATCCTCGGGTTGCAGGATTTCTTTCTTTCTGGCCGCGTAGCCCCTTTGTTAGGAATACCAGGAAATCGAAGATGCAGAGAATACGCTGTTGTTGTTACAGAATATGTTGCATATAGTTGAATAGGTTGTTTTGTTTGCGACGAATACGCTCTTTGACACATCTATTAGATAGATGCCCAGAGGAGGATGCTAGTGAGTTGTTAAGGAACTTCTTTCTCTAAGACTGACTATTGCTATTGGTAACAGTCTTTAGGCCCTTACTCCGCTTATCTCTCTAGATGCGGCATTACCGGTCTTAGGACTTTTTGACAAAAGCGCCAAAGCCTTGAAAGGTAACTGATGCAAAGAAGGAGCTGTTCTCTTTTCACGAATCCAACTGACATAGGGGCAAAATCTTGACTATTTAAGGTATCCCAATTTGATTAGCTCTGACACTAGGAATAGTTAGTCTGTAAGACCTATAGGGCCATTAGACTGAACATGGCATGTCTGACTGATTGACCTCTATAAGCCAAGGAACTTCTTGCATTGCACATAGGGAAGGTGCGGAGCGGTTCTTTATCTTATCATTGCCCTAAGGCTTGGAACTTAACTGCAAGTATATAAGAAAGGAGATTGCTAAGAGTTAGCAGTCGAAGGGAGTTTGAACTGTGAAGGAATTACCGGTGCGCACAGAGAAGGAGGGCAGAGAAAGGGAAAGGGTTTTGATCGCATGTCTTCTTTTCGACCATAGGGGGAAGACGGACTACTATATAGGAAAGCGACGGGACTAGTCATAGCAGTTCATCTTCCTAGATAGGCAAGGAGCGGACAGAGAAAGGAAAGAGGCAAAAAGGGACCACTTTGACTGGTTGTTATCCCCTGCCTGATATGATATCTCTCATCGGGAAAGTCTTCTTACAGCACTAGAAGCAAGGGACGGATTTACCTAAAGCTGAATGTCCGAGTAAGGAAAGGAAGAGGGGCAGGAGTTTATACCAGATTGACAGAGAGGGCTTGTTAACAGCATGCATTGTGTTCCAGGAGCGATAGCCATTCGACTTCCAGCTGAGAGCAAGGAAAGGGCACTCAAAGCATTAGGTCTCCCATTCGTTTAGGGCAAGCAGGCCAAAACAGTGTAGGGAAGGCAAGGGATCAGATTAGGTCTCACAGTCCATATTCTATTGAGAACAGAACTGGACTTGAATTGAACTTCTAGCATGGATGGGCAAGGAAAGAAGGCAAAAGGAGTGGAAAGAAAGGAACTTCAGAGATTGATTGATGAGAGACCAGCGGTGACTATATGTCTTTTTCCCAGTCGTTATAGGGGAATTCACGAAAGAGGTTTAGGAGGGAAAGCTCCCGTACCCGCTCCTTACGTTACTTTAATTCGATGGGGAGGATTGGAGTAAGGAGGTGAAGCTGCTCTCTGGGCTTGGCTTGAAAGTCGGTGTTTTGCTAGAGAGGAGCCTTTCGCTAGTCGCGAGTCTGCGGGTAAGCGTCCATCTGGAGCTATGTCTGAAAGTATATTAATGTAGGTACGCTTAGCGCTTGGTAGGTCAGGAACAGAGGTTGTCCTTAACAAAAATGGTTGGAACCGAGTCCCTGGTCAGACCTATGAGACTACCCGAATGGGGGCCCCGGAAAGGGCAACTACTTGAGCGTGTGGCTATTAGGAGAGCTAGGAAAGACAAAGAAGACGGTGTCAGTCTAACAACGAAGGGATGTCCCCGAAAGAGGAGCCGTGCGACCACTTAACTCAGCCATTTTTAGGTCCCTGACAGCCAATTCTTAAAAGCCAGTTGTTTTTCTTTCTTTTGAAAAACGGTCCAGTGGCAGTTGCTAGCCAGTGTTCAGAAGAAAGTGCTGCCCTTTCATCCCGGGTAGGGCTATATCTTTCCATTGGTAAGATATAGTATTTTTATGGTAGATCTAGGTCAAAAGGATCAGGGGTTCTAGGTCCAGGCTATTGCCAAATTCTTTTACCATAAAGTGTTAGTTGGATTCCAGCCATTGAGATATATCCAGTTCCAGTGCCCGGGAAAGACCTTCTAGTATACGTATCCTTTCCATGAGGTATTTTCGACTTCGCCCTAGGATCTTTTCTGATTTTTTTCCCGAATAAGGCTCGGCTCGCTCCGCCGTTCCTCCTACACTCGGGGTCTCGAACCAGATTAACGAAAGCTAAGAGAAGAGCTGGTTTCGAACATCGTACCAGGGGCAGGTTGGTCTGTCTGTTCACATGAAAAGAAGACACCATGCCGAAGCGAGCTTAAGGAAGGCTCCTTTCAAGAGAGGGCGCCAAGGAGGATCCCCTTCAGCACCAACATAGAGGAGCGAAAAATCTGACTTTACTCTATGGGGATGCATAAAAAGAAGGGCGTGCAGGAACCTTCAACTACAAGAAGAAGGGAAGCTTTCCATTCCAATACTGATGAGAGACGAAAAAGAATATGTAAATCTCAATATTATGTACAACAAGACAAGGGCGGCTTTCATAAGAGATGAAGAAGACAAACAACTACTTACAAGACAAGATGAGGGCGCTAAGGAATTCGAAGTCTACGAAGCGGAACTTGAGGATGGACAATTCAGGAAATCCTAGGAGTTCGCTAAGGCAAAGTTCTATCAAGAAACTCTTTCCGGGCAAACCTTATCACTAATTAACTACGCGCTGATCCCCATCCAAAAAAGAAAGGAGACTTCGGGCCAACAATACGAACTGGGGGAAAAGACACTACCACTAGTGGTATTCAAAGACAAGCTCAGGGGTGCCAATTTCACCATCCATCGGACGGGAAACGAGGGCATTGACTATAGAACTTGGCCAATTCGCATGGGGAAGCTATCTCATTTCTAGAGACCTGTTTTTCAGTTTGATTTCTTCTGACGGCCGATTTGGTGTTGAATGGTATGGCCCAGCACAGGTATCTAGGCAATTTTCTTTATGCCAAGCAATCCCCTTTCCTCCCATGCATTCTCTAAATACCCATTTTTCAAACCGGGTGGGGGTCGATCCGTCACAGAAAGCTACTATCGAGGCTGCTTTCCAATTCTTTCACCGCCGTTACCTTCAGCCTATTAGCTTGCTCACCCTTTCTCCCGAAACTTCTGAGTTGTATCGTCAATGGTGGTCAAGCTATTCAGCCATTCACTTTGATCATCCTTTCGATCATATTTTTGGTTTGTTGATGATCCCGATTGGCTTGAAAGGCTTTCCAACTAGCCATTGTACCTGAGATTGCGATAAGTCCTTCTTCTTCTTTGGAGCTTGTTCTTGGTCCCAAGGGAAATGGGGTGACAAAGAGCAGCTTGCTTCTCCAATTGGATCATTGCTCGACTCGATGGGTAACTTCTAGTGGTTTGCCGGGGAAGCTCTGGTTTTTCTTTCAGGAGTTGGTTGGTGGCATGGACACCTAGCCTTTTCTGATTTTGAGTATTTGTTTGTTTGCTGGCACAGGTAGTAGATTCATTCTCCACTCCAGCAGTAGCAGATGTAGAATCTTAAAGGTGGGATTCCCGGTTGATTGGATGCTTCCGTTAGAGCTTCTTCCCCTCCTGTTATTTAAGGGCAACTAGCGAATCTGTTTACAACCATTTCTGAGTAAAAGATCTCCACACATCTGTCCCATTCTTTCGAATGAATTCGAGAGAGCTTAATGAATTGGACCATAGGTCTTGAAGAAGACGAAGATAGCCCAGCGAGCGGAGGCCCTTCACGGCGTGCGGCTTCAGTAGCTTTCTTAGAAGGGAGAGTCATGAAGTAGACTTTTATGCAATCTGGCAAAGCATAGGCAAGGAGCTAAGACATTCTTCTGGATTCTTGCACAAAAAAGAAAGATTTTAGTGAGTCGGGCGGTCTATCCTATCATACGGTGTCTCGATTATAGCCATCAGACCATATGGATGATGGTAAGCAAGCAAAGAACTTCGGTCGGGGGCGATGGGAGGAGAAGGAAGAACCTTTTTACGTAATAAGAAAGAGTCGGCTTCCCACTCAACTGACCAAGCGAAGAAAGGCGGAAAGCCCTTCGCATAGCATTGATAGCAAGCTCCCCTGAACCCACTAATCATCACCTCAGTGATTTGGCAAAGACGGTCCGAAGATAGCCTTTCCTCTTGCTTTCGAGCCCTTAGTCAATTGCTGCTTCCATATAAATCTTTTCTGCCGAAAGAAGACAATACGAAAGAATGCCTTAGTCTAAGAAATGAGAGCAACAGCTACTAAGGTAACCTGGACCTCCTTTGGCTAATCCCGGAAGGACAAGGGGAGCATCGAAAGGTTGAATCAATAGTCAATTTAATAAATAAAAAAAGATGGTATAAACATAGAATGGGATTTGTGGACAAATGCCAAATGCCACATAAGAAGCTGTTATTGACCTGCCAGCCAAAGACCTTCGAAACCTGATGACTTTCCTGCTTGACTTCTCTATTCATTCGGTCAATAAGGCATTCAGAGGAACTGCGGGAAATAGAAGAGATTAGAGTCCCGATAGAAGGGGAGTGAGTGACCTAACCACTTCTTTTGAATCGAAACCATAGAATAAGAATAAGTGGTAGCTAGCCGAAGTGAACCAAGTTCTGTTAGCTGTTCTCCTCGGGAATGAGCTATCATATCAGGCTGAAAGCCCTAATTCCACCCCCTATTTGAGTAAGGCTGGAAAGCATGGTGAATTCAAGTCTGAAGAAAGCATAGGAAATGCAATCTGGACTGACTATTGACCGGTCTTCCTTTCTTTGCATTGATTGAATAGGGCGATGGTTGACTATGAAAATAGGAGGGAATGCGATCCTTCTTTGCCCAATAGATGCGGAGAATCAAATCAGGGGTCAGCGCTAGAATAAGAGGAAATAGGCAGATCGAACGAATGGTAGCAAGTCAAGTTCAGTGATCCCAGGGAATGAAGCAGATAGGTCTCACGAGAAGGCATGAAGCGATGGGCTCAATCTCATATAGAAGGATCCGCTGCATATCATGCCCTGTTTGAATGGGTTGTTCAAGAAGGGATTGAACTAAGGCAAGGAACTGATACGCACCTCGTAGAAGTACTGATCCCCGTCCAGTATTTGGCAAACTGGTGCTATCGTAAGTAGCTGTCACTGGTCTTGACTCTGACACTAGGAATAGTTAGTCAGACCTATAGGCCAAAAGACAGACTGAATTAGTCAGTCTAGCGACTACCTTTGTTATTCTTTTCCGATTTCCTTTCACTGCGAAAATGATAGCTTAACCCGCTCACTCGGCTCTTCTTTTTTCATTGATCTTTTCGACCCCTCGCTCCATGAGGATGCGCGCCTATCCAGAACTAGCAAAGTCAAGTAGCGGTAGATCAACAAAGTAGTGGGTATAGATCGACACATAGGCTGCT